ATCAAATTTCCTTTACGAAAAAAACACCCTCTCATTAAAGTTTTAAATAACTCCTTGTATGATCTTCCAGCCCCAGTAAATTTATCTACTTGATGAAATTTTGGCTCTCTACTAGGATTATGCCTAGCCACACAAATCCTCACAGGGCTTTTTCTAGCTATACACTATAACTCAAGTGTCGATCTTGCTTTTTATTCCGTTTCTCATATTACACGTGACGTAAACTATGGGTGATTAATGCGAACTGTTCATGCTAATGGTGCCTCATTTTTCTTTGTATGTATTTATCTTCACACAGGTCGGGGAATATACTACGGATCCTATTTGGCCCAAGAAACTTGAAATATTGGCATCGTTTTACTCTTTCTTACTATAGCAACAGCCTTTCTAGGTTACGTACTTCCTTGGGGTCAAATATCCTTTTGGGGAGCCACCGTAATTACTAATCTCCTCTCAGCAATTCCTTATATTGGTAAAACCCTAGTTTATTGGTTATGGGGCGGATTTTCAGTAAGAAACGCTACCTTGAGACGATTTTTTGTTCTTCACTTTGTCCTCCCATTCGCTATTATAGCTTTTGCAGTAATCCACCTACTTTTTTTACACGAAACTGGGTCTAACAACCCTCTTGGAATTTCATCAAACGTGAACTTAATCCCATTTCATGTATTTTATACGGTAAAAGATCTGGTTGGGTTTATTATCCTTTTACTATTACTAACCCTAATTTGCTTATTTTCACCAAACCTTTTAACAGACCCTGAAAACTATATCCCAGCTAACCCGCTAAGAACGCCTGTACACATTCAACCTGAATGATACTTCCTATTCGCCTATGCAATTTTGCGGTCTATCCCAAATAAACTAGGAGGAGTCATTGCACTTCTTATATCAATTTTAATCTTATTTTTTATGCCTGTGTTACACTACAACACCATACGCTCTAACTCCTTTTACCCAATTAGCCAAATCCTCTTTTGGTTATTTTTAGGCATCTTCCTAGTACTCACTTGGATTGGTAAACAACCAGTAGAAGACCCCTTTATTTGAATTGGTCAAACTTTCTCTACTCTATATTTCTTATACTTTTTAGTGTCTCCAATATCATCAAAAATATGAGATTTTCTCTTATTCTCATCAATAAAGTAGTATCCGTATCGAAGGACAAATAGTTTAACCGCTGTAAAACATAACACTGAAAATGTTAAAATGACATAGTCTTTTTCCACATGCCTTTAAAACCATCATACAAACAGTAACAAATTATATTAATATATTATTACACTGCTAACAAGAAATAAAATTAACAAAATCAAAAAAATACGAGTGTGTACTAAAAGACTTCCTTTTTGCACAAAGTATGATAGTCTAACACCATCACTTAAAACCTTAAACACACCTTGTCCTCCTAAAATCTCTATCCAACCTAAATCCAAATGTAAATGTATTATTTTTCCTAGTTTTAACCCAACTCCTGCTAAAAACCTTCCGGATGCCAAATTTATAAATCACATCCTTGATAAAAATCAGCTTAATCTGCTAAAAAATTTTTTCCTAATAGTCTTTGTTAAAATCCCGCTAATAAACCCGTAGGATAAGCCAACAAACGTCACAACCCTAATAATCACTTTCCCAAAGACACCAACTAATCTAGACCCATTTACACCTACCCAAACTCTTTGTAGCAATCATCCCCCCATAACCGCACCAATCGACAAAATACAAATAGAAGACACTACATAACCACTTTCAACCCTATAGCCTAATAATCTACTTCCATAGTTTTGACCAAAAACCCCAACTAATATAATCCGTAACCTATAAACCAGTCTAAGCCCAGCCCCCATCAGCATAACTAAAATCTCTAAACTTCCGCTAAACCCCCTAAAAGCTCCCTCTAGAATCAAATCTTTTGAGTAAAATCCACTCAAAAAAGGTATTCCGCACAAAGCAGCGCTTCTTAATACCAAACACCCCCTTCTAAACGGTAATAAGTATCTTAAGCCTCCCAAAATTCGCCTGTCTTGGGTATCCATAGTGGAATGAATAATAGACCCAGCACACAAGAATAATAAAGCCTTAAATAAAGCATGGGTAAAAAGGTGAAACACAGCGATCAAAGGAAAACCAATCCCAACAGTAAACATTATTAAACCCAGTTGCCTTAATGTTGACAAAGCAATAATCTTTTTTAGGTCAACTTCAAAACAAGCCCTTAACCCCGCCATCAATAGAGTTAAAGCCCCTATTTTACTTAAGAACCACAAAACCTCTTGTGCTTCAATTAGAGTCCTATAAAATCGAATAACTAAATAAACCCCAGCTGTCACTAAAGTCGAGGAGTGGACTAAAGCAGATACAGGCGTAGGGGCAGCTATTGCTGCTGGCAACCAAGCTGAAAATGGGATTTGAGCCCTTTTTGTCATTGCTCCAATCACCACTAAAAAGCAAATTAGTACCCTAAATCTTCCAGTCATACCGTAACCAATCCGTCACTCACCTCAATTTACTAAAAAACAAATTCTTAAAATTAGTAAGGCATCTCCAATACGATTAGCCAGTACAGTTAACATCCCAGCGGCTAAAGATTTTTTATTTTGGTAATAAATTACCAGAGCAAAAGATACAATTCCTAACCCATCTCATCCTAGAAGAATAGTAACCAGTCTTGGAATAAAAATCAATAAATTTATAGATCCCACAAAAGCTATGATTAGTAGTATAAATCGTCGCATAAACATCTCCCCTTCTATATAAGACACCCTAAATAAAGATACAGAACCTGAAATCAAACAAACAAAACAAGAAAAAACAACCCTAATATAATCGACAACAATTGGTAAGCTTCAGTCCCTACCACATAACCTAAAAAACTGCCACTCAACTATATAGTTCTGCCCCACAGAACCAACTACATAAACCCCAAATACCCACAAAAACAGTGCAACAGAAAAGAGAAAAACAGAACATAACAAGGGGGCTCTTACTTTTTTTTTATTTTTCACCTAGTGTAACAAGAAAATCTTTCTGGAAAGCAGCCACCTAATAAGCTCTTTTATGATTTACACTTTAACTATTGTATCAAATAACCTGTATATGGTTACACCTGTTCTGTTTATCCCTATTTTTGTTACTACACCTTATTAGAGCAGTACTCTTCTCTAATATCAACCACATTCTCTTACTATTTATTTTAGCAATAAGACCCACTATCCAAGTTTCCCCCCCATTATTTAAAAGTTAATTAATCTTTTTTACTAAAAAAATTTATAAACAAATAATTTATATCTCAATGAGAGCTGGTGAACCCGTGACACAAATGAATTTGAATCATTAAAAGGAATTAAAAATTCCGCTTTCAAATCTTATCCTTGTCTTGTAGTATATCCTTTATTACTGTAAACTGCAACTTTACTAAAACTTTTAGTCAAGACATTTTAATTAAGCATTACGCCGGAAGAACGGATTACTCTGATGAGGTAAATTATGGGTTTTATACCTTAATGCTTCCCAAAAAGTAGTATATTTATTACAATTCGTTTACACCGAATTAAAGGTCTTAAACCCTTTTTGAAGTAAGGTGGCAGAAAAGTGCCTCAGATTTAAGCTCTGACCATGAAGTTATTACTTCCCTTCCTAATAACTCAGCATTTAACCTCTACTTTTATTACATATCTTCTAATTTTACTAGGCGTAGCATTCTTTACCCTATTAGAACGAAAAGCTCTCGGATACTTCCAAATTCGAAAGGGCCCCAATAAACTAGGAATTATTGGTATTCCACAGCCACTAGCTGATGCTCTGAAACTCTTTGTTAAAGAATGAATTACCCCCACATCTTCTAACTACTTTCCCTTTATTCTAACCCCAACAATTATACTTATCCTAGCCCTAAGAATATGACAATTATTCCCCTCCTTAATACTCTCATCTCAACTCACACTAGGAATACTTCTATTTTTATGTATTTCCTCATTAACTGTGTATACAACACTTATAGCAGGTTGGGCATCAAACTCTAAATACGCCTTGCTTGGAGCTATTCGAGCTATAGCTCAAACTATCTCCTATGAAGTTACTATAACTCTGATCATTATCTTTTATCTATTCTTAGCAATAAAAATAGACATTGTAAGAATTCGTCTGACAAACACCTCTGTTTGAACGATTATACTATTCCTACCGCTAGGGATCATGTGACTAACAGTTATCCTTGCGGAAACAAATCGAGCCCCCTTTGACTTTGCAGAGGGAGAATCAGAATTGGTCTCAGGGTTTAACATTGAATACGGAGGAGCCGGATTTGCTTTTTTATTCATAGCGGAATACAGAAACATCTTAATAATAAGCCTCATAACCTCATGCCTATTAACTAGTACACTCGTTATATCTATCCCAGTAGCAATTATTTTTTTATGAGCCCGAGCAACTTTACCCCGCTATCGTTATGATCTTTTAATAGCTATGGCCTGAAAATCATTCTTACCCTTAAGACTAGCAATTCTAGTCGCCTTAAGGCCCCTTCTTTTTTTACTATAAATGCTGGTAGTATAACAAGTTACAATTGCCTTCCAAGCAGAAAAACCACAATGGTCAGCATAACTATAATTATTTATACGTAATCACACTAGCTATCGTTTCAACCCTATGGACGTATACAATACTGTCAATGACTCTTCCTATACATCCACTACCCTTAGGAATTATAGTTCTTCTCCTAGCATTTCTTAACTGTGTTCTGATTGCTACAATTAGTCCGTGGTATTCCTACATACTTTTCTTTATTTTTATTGGCGGAATACTTGTTATATTTGCTTACATTGCGTCTATTTCTCCTAACATAACTTTTTATGCTAATAATCCCCTTATACCCCTAACACTAACTGTTATCACTGTCATTAGTTTCAAAAATCTAAAACTTACCTCAAACTATTACACTAGTACAAGCGTCACTTCCGCGGTAAGAGACACAACTCAAATTCTAAGATTTTTGTACACACAAAATGGTATTACCTGTGTAATCTTACTAGCCTGTATACTATTATTTACTTTAGTGGCAAGAGTTAAAATCTGTAAACCAAAAAGTGGAGCCCTACGCCCATTTCTTGCATAGTTATACTCAACCAAACAATTCTTTAGTAAACTTTTATAAAAAGAGTATCAAGGCCAAACCTGCTACCCTTAGCAAAAACACCAGCAAAAATCTAATAAGATACAAACTATACTCCTCAATTACGACTACACCTCGTATTCACAAAGGACATTGTCCATGTTGTGTAACTGAGTACAAATACCAAGAATAAAGCCCCCTTAAAAAAGTCATAACCCCTGTGAGTAAAGCAAACACTGTAGAATACCTTAAAACAGAAATCCCAAGCATTAATTCGCCCCATAAGTTTAAAGAAGGCGGAGCGGCTATATTAATGGCACACATCAAAAACCAACACAAAGCAACTCCAGGGATTAAAACTAATCCTCCCTTAACCAAAAATAGTCTCCGAGTTCCATAGCACTTATAAGTCTCTCTTGCTAGGAAAAATATCCCAGAAGAACACAAGCCATGAGCAACTATTATTAACAAACAACCCAATCACCCTCACTCTGTGTTAGAATAAATACCCCCTAAAACTAGCCTTATATGCCCAACAGATGAATAAGCTACCAAAGCCTTTACATCATTCTGGGCAAAACAAACTATACTAGCAATAATCCCACCCCCCAATCCGAGACAAAAAATAATAGAAACAGCCAAAGTTCTAAATAACCTTAGCGTATAAAAAATTCGAATCAAACCATAACCCCCAAGCTTAAGCAGGACACCAGCCAAAATTATAGACCCAGCTACCGGTGCCTCTACATGAGCTTTTGGTAATCACAAATGAAACCCGTAAATCGGCAACTTTACTAAAAAAGCTAAAGAAGCACAAAAAGTCACCAACCAACCCCACTTAATTCTTAAAAATTTTCACCCCCAAAAAACGGACCCATCTTTGACCAAAATTACAATAATTAAAATCAAAAGAGGAAGAGAGGCACTAACTGTATACAGTAATATATACTTTCCTGCCTGCAGCCGCTCTGGCTGATACCCCCAACCTAAAATAATCAACAAAATTGGAATAAGCCTAAACTCAAACATAATATAAAAATTAAGTAAAGACCTAACACTGAAACAAAATACAAGAACCATTGTTAATACTAAAATACCAAAAACAAACTCAATTGGCTTATTCCCCATTTTTTGTACATCACGAACTCTAGCTAACATGCTAAGACCAGAAACTAAAATGGTCAAAGACATTAGACTAAAGGAAAAATTATCAATAACTAAAAAATCACTTCAACATCCCGCCAAACCTGTAGAGCTGTACCATAAGCCTATGCTCACCAAGTACATCAAAACACAACCTCATAAAACTCTCCATCAAAAAACTCTTTGCCCAAGCCCTCTTACTAAAACCAACAAAACCCCAACAATCCTTAAACTAAAAATGACCTAAAACCAACCCGCCTACGTAATCACTTCCAACCCTGCGAATCAAAGAAACTAACACACTTAACCCTAACGCAGCCTCACAAACCCCAAAAGTTAAAAAGATCAAACACACTCTTCTTAATCAACCTTGAAAAAAAATCAACCCAAAAACTATAACATAAACTCCCAGAGTAAAAATCTCTATCCTTAGCAAAGCCCCAAAAAGCCTCTTTCGCTGAGAGACTAAGCACACCCCACCCACTAAAACCCTAATAACCCCCACACCCATAGTAGGGAAAAATCACACTTACTTTAGTAAACCTCCTCCAAACCTTCACTTTATTAGCTTCTTACCCGAAGTACTTTTACTTTTATTGCCAACATACTTGACACTATACTTCCCCTCAGTCGCCCACCAAGTTGTTACTGCAAAAAAAATTAAACAAACTAAAAAAACTCTAATCACCATAACTCACGACATAGGACTCAATTGAGGCATAAAGGAATACCACACAAGGCAACTTAAGATTGACAAACTTAAATTATACGTTTAACTAATCCCTTCAATCCTTAAATTAACCTGATTAGTGTCCCATAGGGTGATCAGAAGAATACAAGCCAACTAACAACACAAAAACATAAGCCTGCAAAAACCTAACAGCAAACTCAAAAATTAAGTAACCCCACATCACCAAACTCCCCAATAATCTTCCAATAACAGAAACCCCATAAAAAAATCTCACAACATATTCACCAATAACATGAAGTATCAAGTGCCCTATCGTAATATTAGCAGCCAATCGGACACCCAAAGTAATAGGACGAATTAAAATTCTAACTCTTTCAATCAATACTAATAGCGGAATTAACCCAGTAGGTCTTCCGGTAGGGACTAAATGCCTCGCCCTCTCCTTCCAGGAATACACTCAACCCCTAAATACCAAACATAATCAAACCATTATTGCCAACACAAGCGTTAACGACAAATGCCTAGTTGGACTAAATACATTTGGGACTATGCCAAAAATATTTAAAGTAAAAATTATTACGAATAAAGAAACCTGCCCTAACGCAAATCCCCCAAAAAATTTCCCAGAACAGCTTTTTACCAAATCCAATACTACATCTACTAAGGCAAAAAATATAACATTAACCCCAGAAACTCTCATCCACACTCCAACCAAAATAACCAATAAACCTACAAATCCACTCAACCATACAAGACCTCTAACCCTAAAATTAGAATATCTCCCAGCATCTAAAGAAGAAAAAATATCTATTAACATTTCCTTTAATTATCTCTACCTAAGAACCTCACCAATAAATACACAAATATAAAAAGATTCACACAACATCAACAAAATGCCAGTACCAAGCAGCAGCTTCAAATCCGAAATGGTGACTAATTGAGAAATGGTGCAAGTAGCAGCGGACTGTACACACAATTAAAAACACTCTTCCAATTAAAACATGCAACCCATGAAATCCTGTTATAACAAAAAAAGTAGAACCATAGATTCTATCAGCAACCCTAAAAGAGGCCTCTTGATATTCTCCCCACTGAAGAACAGTAAAATACAACCCCAAAGCCACTGTTAATGACAATCCGTACAAAGCCTCCTCACGATTACCCATCATCAACCCATGATGAGCCCAAGTAACCCTAACTCCTGAGCCCAACAAAACAGCCGTATTTAGTAAAGGAACCTTAAATGGATTCAGTGGCATAATACCAACAGGAGGTCAAACACAACCAAGTTCCACAGTAGGAACAAGTCTTCTATGAAAAAACCCTCAAAAGAAAGCAAAGAAGAAACACACCTCAGAAAAAATAAATAAAATTATCCCCCATCGAAGGTTTATGCTAACTCACCTAGTGTGGTAACCTTGGTAAGTTCCTTCACGAATAACATCTCGTCATCACTGCACTATAGTCAACAAAATTACTAAAATACCAATTACTAATAGACTTATCCCTTTACCGTGAAACCAACTAACTAACCCAACAGTTAAAAATAATGCCCCACTCGCAGCAGTAAAAGGCCACGGACTAGACTCCACCAAATGAAAAGGATTACGCAACATTTTATTTGCACAAAACCGTATTAACTATGACAATAATACAACCTTTACAACCTGACTATTCGAATGAAAAGATGCGGGGAAACTGTTATCCTGCCACTCAAAAGATGTGCCTAAAGCTCTACCTCAAACTACAGAACGTTGAGACACAAAGGACTCAAACAGTATAAACATAAAAAGCAATACGGAGACAAAAGAAATTAGCGAACCTCAAGAAGAAACTACGTTTCACTTAGCAAACCTATCTGGATAGTCAGAATACCGACGAGGTATACCAGCCAACCCTAGAAAATGCTGTGGAAAGAATGTTAGATTGACACCTACAAACATTAACACAAAATGAACTTTTCTTCAAACAGCATGAAAGGTCACACCAGAAATCAAGGGATACCAATACCTAAAAGCCCTAAATAAAGCAAAAACAGCCCCTATCCTCAGCACATAATGAAAGTGAGCAACTACATAGTAGGTGTCATGCAAAACAATATCAAGAGAAGAATTAGACAAAACAATCCCAGTTAAACCCCCCACAGTAAACAAAAAAATAAACCCTAAAGCCCACATAATAGGAGGCTCAGTTTTATTTACAAACCCGTGGATAGTAGCTAATCACCTAAAAACCTTAATACCAGTTGGAACAGCAATAATTATAGTAGCCGCAGTAAAATAAGCCCGGGTGTCCACATCTATCCCCACAGTAAACATATGATGAGCCCAAACAATAAACCCCAATACTCCAATAGATACAATGGCATAAACCATTCCCAAATACCCAAAAACTTGCTTCTTTCCTGCATAATGCATTACAATATGAGAAATTATTCCAAAACCTGGAAGGATTAAAATATATACTTCTGGGTGGCCAAAAAACCAAAATAAGTGTATATACAAAATCGGATCACCCCCCCCTGTTGGGTCAAAAAACGAAGTATTTAAATTTCGATCAGTAAGCAACATTGTAATAGCACCCGCTAAAACTGGTAAAGCAGCAACCAACAGGACAGCTGTCACCGTTACAGCTCAAACAAATAAGGGGATTCGTTCAGCAACCAAACCTGGTGATCGTATATTTCCAACAGTAGAAATAAAATTGATGGCACCCAAAATTGATGAAGCACCAGCAAGGTGTAAAGAGAAAATAGCCAAATCTACAGAAGCCCCAGAGTGAGCAACATTTCCGGATAAGGGCGGATATACCGTCCAACCAGTACCAACACCTCTTTCTACCAAAGACGATCTTAATAGTAAAAACAATGCCGGTACAAGTAATCAAAACCTCAAGTTATTTAGACGAGGAAAAGCCATATCGGGAGCACCAATTATTAGTGGAATAAGTCAATTCCCAAATCCACCAATCATTATTGGCATCACTAAAAAGAAGATTATTATAAAAGCGTGAGCTGTAACAATAACATTATACAGTTGATCATCCCCTAACAAACTTCCAGGCTGACCCAACTCTGCCCGAATTAAAAGACTTAAAGCTAACCCGATTAAGCCAGACCACAAAGCCAGCAATAGATATAAAGTACCAATATCCTTATGATTAGTAGAACACAATCACCGCAAGTGTACCACAAATAACTCAAAGCTTATTAACCCATTAGCCAATGATAAAAAACCTCAGGCGAAACCCTTTCTACACTAATAGGCATAAAAGAGTGATTAACACCACAAATCTCTCTGCATTGACCAAACATCACACCCGACCTTGTTAAATGAACACCCAACTGATTAATCCGTCCAGGAATAGCATCAGCCTTAACACCAAGAGAAGGTAGAGCTCAAGCATGAATTACATCAGCAGACCTCACCAAAATACGCCTATCAACACCATATGGTAATACACATCGATTATCAACCTCTAACAAACGATACCCACCACCATTTACCTCTAATCTGTTTACTATATAAGAGTCAAAACTAATAACATCGTTTCTATCCCCGTACTCATACTCTCAATACCATTGATGCCCAATAGCCTTTATTCTCACTATAGGGCCCCCCACTTCGTCTAATAAATACAATAATCGAACAGAAGGAATAGCCAGGATCAATAATAGCAAGCCAGGAACCATAGTTCAAGCAGCCTCAAGGGCCTGAGCCTCTATAATAAATCGAGAAGACAACCTTCTTTTTAGCAAGCATATAATTATATACCCAACAAAAGAAGAAACTAACACAAGAACAAACATAGCATGATCATGAAAAAAAGTTAGCTCAGAACTTAAACCACTATAACTATCTTGAAACCCTAATTGACCCCAAAAGCTCATTTTTTATTTTAACTTTACCGTTTTGGGCTATATCTCCCACTCCAACGAGCCCTCACGCCATTCATGCACAACCCCCCCAAATAACAGAATTAAAAAGATAAACAATGCTAAATAACTTCTAACCCACATTCAAGAGCTTCCCATAACTATTACAACAGGAAATAACAAAACAATCTCCACATCAAAAACCACGAAAATCACAGCCAACAAAAAAAATCGCAAAGAAAATGGAACTCGAGAAGACCCTATAGGGTCGAAACCACATTCAAAAGGTCTTGGCTTTTCTCGACCCCCATAAAAGGACATTCCAAGAAATAATCCAACAATTAGCAAAATTAACCCCAACAAGCAAGCTAATCCAACACTTAATATAACTTTTTCCATATACCCTAATCAGGCAACTAATTCTTATCTCTCAAGCCCATTAAACCTGCACTCTAATGAGGGATTAACCCATCTACAAGACCACAACCTATTATTTTGCTTAAACTACTCATTATTTCCCCCCCCAATTATAGATATTTCATTTATTTTATTTAGCAAAAAAAAAAATAAATGAAATATTTCTTATAAGAAGTTCTATACTTTAAAAAAAAGATTTGACTTGCATTCAACTATTGAAAACTATTCTAGAACTACCACCAAAGGACCTTGGAGAATATTTGCCTTGAAATCAAAGAGAGAGTGTTCGACTCACTTATCCTTTTAACGAAGAAAGGTAGCCGAGCTAATATGTGGCTTCTAACTACATAAAGAGAGGTTTAACTCCTTCCACCTTTCTACTTAGGCTAATTAAGTGTTCTTATGCACATTGACTTTTCACGTCAAAGGAGCACACCGTGCATTTAGCTACTGCCAAACTTAACCTCAAGTTAAAAAGTAATCTCAAAAAAGAAAGCCTTAAACTTGTTTTTACTAATTATCCTAATTCTCCTCATTACCTCTCTTTTAACCCAAACTACCAATCCACTTTTTTCATTAGATGAATTCTGAATGACAAATCAAGCCTCATGTTCAACAGGCCTAAACATTACCTCCCTTGGAGTAAGACCAGACGATCACCCCCTTATCCCTAGACCAGCTAGAACAGACTTAACCAAAATAGATTCTACTGAACTCAATAACAAAACTTAATGAGAGTAAATTCTTAAGTTTCAACTCTTTAAGCACTTAATTCAAATGAAATCGCCCAGCAAACTTTTATTCGTATTTCTCCTGATAAGAAGCACTTGCCTAGTAGCATCCTCATCTAACTGGTTAACCACTTGAATAGGCCTAGAGATTAATATACTCGGTTATATCCCACTGATTTTTATAAAAGAGAATACAAGGGAGTCAGAAGCAGCAGTTAAATACTTAATCCCCCAATCAGTGGGCTCAACAATTTTTATCTCCTCAGCTATTATTTCAGGGTATAACGATAACCTACAAATCCTCATGGTAATTGCCATATGCCTAAAGTTAGGGGTAGCACCTTTCCACTTTTGATTTCCCCCAGTTATGGCAAGCCTTCAACTAATACCAGCCTTTATCCTTTTAACATGACAAAAAATTGCCCCCATCTTAGCTATTAGCTCTTTCAACTCTTTTCTAGTAAAACTCATTATACCGATCGCGGCAATTAGCGCCCTATGAGGAGGTATTGGTGGGATTAACCAAACTGACATTCGATCTCTTTTAACATACTCTTCAATCGGCCATACTGGCTGGATACTGGCAAGAATTAACAGGAACTACACCATTCTTCTCGCCTACCTGCTAACATACATAATAATCAACATCTCGATTTACACCTTTTTATCTAAAGAAGACAGAAAATCTTATAAACAACTATTCTCTTCTAAAGAATCTGGGAAAATCTTTATCTTAGCAATTAGAATTCTTTCTCTAGGGGGACTCCCACCCCTTGTGGGCTTTATTATAAAACTCTTAGTCCTTGTATTCACAGAAGCAAAAATGATTATCATTTTTGGCTTAGTTATCGGAGCATTAATAAGACTATTTTACTACTTATCTTTAACCTTTTCATCACTACTTAGATTTAGTAAAATACACCTAACTAAATCCCTAATAACCTCAAAGCAGTCAATCCTATTTTCTTTATCACAAATCCTTCCTCTAACAATGATCCTCTTCTTTTTTTGGCAGGGTAAGCTAACCTAAAAGCTGTTGGGCTCATAACCCAAAAATAGAATCTTCTTCCTGCTATTTATCCACTTAAAGATTTAAGTTAAAAAAACTAATAGCCTTCAAAGCTTTAAATGATCTAAATCAATCTTTACCTCAAGCAAGAAACTTATTGTCCTATGGTTTCGGCCCATAACTAGGTGCTTATTCACCCTTGCTTTAGAGTATTTCATTGATGTAAAAAGTTAGCTTTACCAATTAAACTACATATGGCAGCTTATACGCATTGTGAAATGAACTAATCTTAGCTAGTTTTCAAAAAACTAGCTCAAGAATACTTCAATGAAGTTATATCCTAACTTTTAAACTTGTCACAACACCAATGTCCTATATTATACCAGCTAGGAAACTAGGCCATAGAAAATAAGTTAAAGGGGTGGCAAAAAATGGTGCCAGCAGTCGCGGTTATACCAATACCCCAAGTTAATTTTAACAAACTGGAATAATTTCTAAACTACAGACTACAAAATTAACTTTTAGCGTAAAAAACAAATTATAACTAAACCTTACCTAGTCGTAATAAATTACTCCAACAAACCATAACCTCAGAACTCGGATTAGATACCCGACTACTGTATGGCTCAACATAAAAAAGAATACTACGAGCGAAAGCTTAAACCTCAAACAATGTGGCGGTGCTTTACTCCTCATCAGGGGATCCTGTGGCTTAATTCGATAATCCACGAAAATCTTAGCTACTCTAGTTCCACAGCTTGTGTATGGCCGTTTATGCTTGCTCATAGAAGAAAAAAAAGGAAGCAATAGGGTTAACCACCCAAAAATTCAGGTGACATATAGCCAATGAGCAGCAGCTTCATGGGATACAAATAAATACACTAACAAATTTAAAGCTTTAATCTTTAATGAAGGAGGACTTGAAAGTAAGGTTTTATCCATTCCATAAAATAAATCTGAATAAGAACTAAAGCGCGCACAAATCGCCCGTCACTCCGACAACAAAGTAGGATAAGTCGTAACATAGTAGGGGTAATGGAAATTGCCCCTATCACATCCATGATGGCCGAGATATTAGGCATCGAGCTTTTAACTCGATCACAGTTTTTACTTCAGGATGCTCTGAGAAGCTAATAAGCATTGGTCTTGTAAATCAAAGATAAGAAAACCTCTCCAGAGTTAACCCTTAGTAAAGTGGCCGAGAATAGGCAAAAGATTGTAGCTCTTTTTACGGGACATCCCCTTTACAAGCAAAAACTTAAAATTTTTCCAATAAAATCTAAAGAAAATTTTCACCGTACAAAGTATTTTTTTAAAAATCATCAATCTAGTAAACCGCAAGGGCTAACCTATAAGCCTTTTCAAGAAATGATAACCTCATGTCCCTTTTGCATCATGGAGAAGCAACAAAACCCCAGTGAACCATACTCCCGAATGACTATGAGCTACTAATCTTTAAAAATCAATGTTTCATAATTGATAAAGTAATTATTAGTAGGAGTAACAAGCCTTTCATATAGTCATATAGCTGGCTTTTCTTTAAAAGCATCAAAGTACTAGCCTATAGATTAACCCTAATTTATTCACCTATAAGGCTTAGCCTATTGAGGATTAGCTCAATAGGATTTTAAAAATACTCTACCATCTTAACTTCATAAGTAGGCTTAAAAGCAGCCATCGAATAACGTTTTAGTCTCTGAAACAGTAATAAATAAATATTAACACACAAGCATTTTAAAATTAAAGAAACTTGACAACAAATCCTCTTGTTACTGAACAGGCATTCTATTAGTATTATACAAAAATAACTGTTCAATATTACTAAAATGAGTTGAATCAAAATATTTTTCCTTTAAATCACCCAAAGCGAACTCGGCAAATCAGTTCCCTGCCTGTTTACCAAAAACATCGTCTTTTGAAGTCTCTGATAAAAGATAATGCCTGCCCAGTGAAACTTTAAACGGCCGCGTTAGCGTGAGCGTGCTAAGGTAGCGTAATAATTAGCCTTTTAATTGGAGGCCAGTGAATGGCAAGACTAGGAACACCTTTACTTTGTGGTGCCAAAAAAACTTTTCGTCTAAGTGAAAAGACTTAGATAACAAAGGAAGACGAAAAGACCCCGCGGAGCTTTACCTCTTCTCGCGCTTCTGTTTACACACTTAAAAGTGCTTAAGGTTTGATTGGGGCAATCTCGGAATCATCAAAGCTTCCGATTCTTTAGAAATCACATCTAAAACTTACTAAGGACCAAAAAGAAGCTACCCCGGGGATAACAGCGTAATCCAACTCAAGAGTACATATCGAAAGTTGGGTTTGCGACCTCGATGTTGGCTTAAGGATATCCACATTAGTGCAACCGCTATGACAGGATAGTCTGTTCGACTATTATACCCTTACACGAGCTGAGTTAAGACCGGCGTAAGCTAGGTTGGTTTCTATCTCCTTTATCTTAAATATCTTCTTGATTGTACGAAAGGACCCCAAGAGATGCATATCTAAAAAGCATTTTTAGTAAATCAATTTTTAATTTTTACAGGGGGTTAGTATAATAATACCACTGACTTAGGATCAGTAAATAAGTAGCCACTTACCCCCTATACTTACTAGGGAAGAAGCTAAATTACAGCAATTAGTTGTTACCTAATAGAAAGTGAAAGATCACCTGCCCTATAACAGAAAATAGTTTAAAAAAATAAAAACTTTGGGAGTTTTAGATTTAGTCACACTAATTTTCTGA